TTTAGTTTAGAATAGAATTCATATTCTAAACAAAAAAGAAATTCCAAATTAGCATGAAAAGTTATTAACAAAACAGAATTCAAATTCTAATAAATTCGAATTTTTATAATAATATCTCATTCTCGAATTTGAATTCGTTTGTTTTCTCGATTCTACTCTTTTTTTTTTTTCAACACTAATATTGACAACAGTGTATCAAACAAATATAATCCGATCGTGAATAAATTGATTGATTTATTCACGTTACAGAGGCTTTTTTTTTTACTTCAGTGACTGGTGAGTTCGTTGGACTTTCTCTGATACAAACATGAAGTTCCTTTTTGATTCAAATATAAATAGTAAATAGAAATTACAAAAATGAATAATGTATACCACTCTAGACAAAAGGGGTGGTTCATCTTTTTTTTTTCTTTTTCGATTGTATCCACACATCCTACTTTTTGGGGGAGGGGGTTGCTAACTCAATGGTAGAGTACTCGGCTTTTAAGTGCGACTCCATTTTTTACACATTTTTATGAAGCGATTGTTTTGTCCATACCCTCGGTAGAGTTTGTAAGACCACGACTGATCCAGAAAGGAATGAATGGAAAAAGCAGCATGTCGTATCAATGGCGAATTCGAAAAATTTTTCATTCTTATTGGATCCGACCATAATTTTTGTTTTAATTCTCGGCTCGGAACAAAAAAAGATTCAGTTGGGTTTAATTAATAAAGGGATAGAGCTTGGCAACTCCAATTATAGGGAAACAAAAAGTAACGAGCTTTCATTTTTTCATTCGAATGATTACCCCATCTAATTGTACGTTAAAAATATATTAGTGCTTGATGCGGGAAAAGCTTTTCCCATGAATGGATTTTAAAGTTTTGTTATGAGTCCTAACTATTAGCTATTCTCCATTATGAGGTGGCAATAAATGTGTAGAAGAAAGAGTATATTGATATTGATAAAGATATTTTTTTTTCCAAAAATCAAAAGAGCGATTGGGCGGATAAAATAAAGGATTGCGAACTAGCTTGTTATCCTAGAACAATCAGATGGAAAAAGCGAGTGGAGAGAGTCCGTTTTATTTTCTAGGTATCTATTCATATTCGTTCTAATTCGAATATATATATAATGAATATTTATATATATAATAATAAATAACCAGTTTTGACTGTATCGCACTATGTATCATTTGATAATCCAATGAATCTCTGATCCTTTGACAAAATCGAATTTTAAAGATGGAGGACTATCAAATATATTTAGAACTAGATAGATCTCGCCAACAGAACTTCCTATACCCACTTATTTTTCGGGAATATATTTATGGACTCGCCTACGGTCATGATTTAAATAGAAATCGATCCATTTTGGTGGAAAATGTGGATTATGATAAGAAATCTAGTTTACTAATTGTAAAACGTTTAATTACTCGAATGTATCAACAGAATCATTTTATTCTTTTTGATAACGATTCTAACAAAAAAAACCCATTTTGGGGTTATAACAAGAATTTGTATTCTCAAAAAATATCAGAGGGTTTTGCCGTCGTCGCGGAAATTCCATTTTCCAGACAATTACAATTCCGTTCTTTTTTAGAAGAGTCGGAAATCGTAAAATCTTTTAATAATTTGCGATCAATTCATTCCATTTTTTCCTTTTTCGAGGATAAATTTACATATTTTCATTTTGTTTCAGATGTACAAATACCCTATCCTATTCATCTGGAAATCTTGGTTCAAAGTCTTCGATACTGGGTGAAAGATCCCCCCTTCTTTCATTTATTAAGATTGTTTATTTATGAGTATTGTAATTGGAATAGTCTTATTACTAAAAAAAAACTGATTTCTACTTTTTCAAAAAGTAATCCAAGAATTCTCTTGTTCCTATATAATTTTTATGTATGTGAACACGAATCCATCTTCCTTTTTCTACGTAAGAGATCCTCTTATTTACGATTAAACTCTTTTATCGTTATTTTTGAGCGAATCTATTTCTATGCAAAAATCGAACATCTTGTGGAAGTCTTTTCTAAGAACTTTTCGTCTACCTTATCATTCTTCAAGGATCCTTTGATTCATTATGTTAGATATCAAGGAAAAGCCATTCTGGCTTCAAAGAATGCGCCTCTTTTGATGAATAAATGGAAACACTATCTCATCTATTTCTGGCAATGTCATTTTGATGTTTGGTCTCAACCCGGAACGATCCATATAAATCCGTTATTATCCGAGCATTCATTTCACTTTTTTTGGGGGGGCTATCTTTCAAATGTGCGGCTCAATTTTTCAGCGGTCCGGAATCAAATGCTAGAAAATTCATTTCTAATCGAAATTTTTATGAAAAAGCTTGATACAATAGTTCCAATTATTCCTTTAATTAGATCTTTGGCTAAAGCGAAATTTTGTAATATAGTAGGGCATCCCATTAGTAAGCCTGTTTGGGCCGATTCATCCGATTTTTATATTATTAACCGATTTTTGCGGATATGCAGAAATTTTTCTCATTATTATAATG